ATTACAGAATCTAATGCAAAAGAATCTATTACAGAATCTAATGCAGAAGAATCTATTACAGATTCTATTATCAGTAAAAAAGTCCCCCGATGGCCAGACAAATTAATAACCGAATTTGACCAACAAGTTCAAGAAGGCATTGAAAACGGGGCAGTGCCAGTCGAATATCAAATTCGCTCAAGAAAAGCCAAATACGTAAAGGTTTTGATTCCTACCGAAGAAGAAGAAAAAAAAATTGAAGAAAAAGAAAATGAAGAAAAAGAAAATGAACATGAACAAAAGGAGCATAAACAACATAAACAAAAGGAGGATAAACAAAATGGACCTGAACAGAATTCTTACAATTCTAATAGCAGTGGTGATACTGATACAGAAGATGAGATAAAGGAAATTATTTTGCCAAGTTATTCATACCAATCGGACTTTCGGCGAGGACTAATTAAAGGTGCTATGCGCGCTCAAAGGCGTAAAACTTTAATTTTTGAACTGTTTCAAGCAAAGGCGCACTCTCCCCTTTTTTTGGATAGAGTCAAAAGACTCCCCCGCCTACCGTTTGATATATCCAAATTTTTTAAAGTTTTTTTTACAAATTGGACAGACAAGGGGATAGAATCCGAAATTGTCGAGTATATAGACGTGGAGTATATAGACGAAGAAGGAAAAAAAAAAAAAAATGAAAATAGTCTAAACGAGGAAGAAAGGCGGATGGAGATATCGGAGGGATGGGATAATATCATATGTGGGCACATAATAAGGGGATTCGCGTTAATAACTCAATCTATTCTTAGAAAATATATTGTATTGCCTTCATTGATAATAGCAAAAAATATTGGACGTATATTATTATTTCAATCTCCTGAATGGTTTGAGGATATACAGGAATGGGAGCGCGAAATGCATGTTAAATGTACCCATAATGGTATCCAAGTATCGGAAACAGAATTTCCAATAAATGGGTGGGCAGAGGGTATTCAGATAAAAATCTTATTTCCTTTCTACCTGAAACCTTGGCACATACGACCCTCTGATAGAAATCTAATCGAAGAGGAAAACCAAAAAGATGAGTTTTGTTTTTTAACAGTTTGGGGACGGGAAACTAACCTTCCTTTTGGTTCTCCCAGAATTAGAAAAGGAGATTCTTTTTTTGACCCCATTTTTAAGGAACTACAACCAAAAATAGAAAAATTAAAAAGGGCGTATTTAGATTTCTATTTATATTTATTAGGAAAAACCAAATTAGTTTTAAAAGAAACAAAAAAATTAATTATTGACATTATTGAAAGGTTAGTATTTATAACAAGAATACTAAAACAAAAAGTACTCTCAAAATTCAACCTAATTTTTAGATTAATAAAAGTATCAGACTCGAATGAAATTAAAAACGAAAAAGATTCTAGAAGCAGCAATCAAATAATTCATGAATCAGTTAGTCTATTTCAATCTCAAAATTGGAAAAATTATGCACTAATAAAAAGGGAGGATCTAACAGGTAGAACAAGGACAATTAAAAATAAAATAGAAAGAATTACAAAAGAAAAAAAAAAAATAACCCCATCCGGCGTATATATTAATCCTACCGAAAAAGGGTATAATGCTAAAAGATTCGAATGGACAACAAATATTTGGCAAATATTAAAAAGAAGAACTGTCCGATTAATCTCTCAATTAGATTGTTTTATAAAAATTTTCCTTGAAAAAGTATACATAGATATTTTTTTAGCTATTATTAATATTACCAGACTCAATATACAATTTCTTTTTGAATCGATAAAAAAAATGCCGGATAAGCCCATTAATGAAACAAAAGAAGAAAGGCTTAATAGAAAAAATAAAAATATAATTAACTTTATTTCAATTAATATTCTTAGAAATAGGAAAAATTTACATAGTTTTGGGGACTTATCCTATTTGTCACAAGCATATGTATTTTTTAAATTATCACAAACCCAAGTTAGTAACAAATTAAGATCTGTTTTTCAATATAATGGAATGTCTTTTTTTATTAAGGATGAAATAAAAGATTCCTTTGAAACACAAGGAATACTTGATTCTAAATTAAGTCATAAGAAACGCCCGGATAATAAATGGAAAAACTGGATAAGGGGACATTATCAATACAATTTGTCTCGTCTTAAAAGGTTTAGAAGGTGGAAAAGGAAAAAGATGAGAAATTTCATTAATCTACGTTATAGAAAAAAAAAAAAAAAAACCAAGCGGGATTCATATGAAAAAGTTCAGTCCATAAAGGGGGGTAATTCTAGGAATTCTAAAGTAGATTACTTAGTGAATCAAACAGTGAATCAAACAGACAATTTTCAAAAAAGCTCTAAATATGATCTGTTATCATATAAATCTATTAATTTGAATTATGAAAATAAGAGGGACTCGCCTATTTCTAAATCAAGCTCGCAAGTCCAATTAAAAAAGAACGAAGATATTTCTTATAAATCCAACACTCATAAAGAGAATTTTTCTGATATATATATATGGAGAAGTTTCCCTATTCCTATTAATAATTATGAAAATATTAATTATACACAAAAAGATCGCGATAGAAAATATTTGGATTTTAATTTTCAAAATCCAAATTGGGATCTTAGACAACAACTTATTATTGAGTCCTACATCAGAATGGATATCACGAGTAATGAAAATACTCATATTGATACTAACAATTATCAATATCCAATTTTTGAAAAAATTGATAAAAAAAAGCTTGTTTATCTTAAAATGCCGCAAAAGCTCCAAACCAATTTACCAAAACCCCGAAAAGGTTTTTTGGATTGGATGGGAATGAATGAAGAAATACTAAAACGTCCCATCTCACACCTGGGACTTTTTTCCTTCCCAGAATTTGTCCTACGCTATAGTCTATATAAACTAAAACCGTGGGTTATACCAAGTAAAATCCTTCTTTTAAATTTGAATCTAAATGAAAATGATCTTAGTGAAAAGAAAAACATCGAAGGAAACCAAAAACAAAAAGGGGAATCCGTTTCAAATAAAGAAATAAAGAATCAAAATCGAAATCAAAAAGATCAAAAAGAAAAAGAATCGGTCGAAAGCAAAAGAGATCTTAGATCAAATGTACAAAAACAAGGGAATGCTGAATCTGTTCCTTCAACAAACCACGAAAAAGATATTGAAGACCCTTCCCCCCAAAAAATGAAAAAGAGAAAGAAAAGTAAGCTAGAAAAAGAAATAGATTTACTCCTAAAACCTTTTTTAGTTTTTCAAATTACCTCGCGCAGTACTTTGGCTAAAAGAATTATGAATAATATAAAAATATATTCTTTCCTGCTTGGACTGCCAAATCCACGAGAAATTACTATATCCTCGATTCGAGGAGGAGAAATGAGTTTGGATTTAATGTGTATTCGGAAGGATGTAAAGCTTATAGAATGGATCAAAAGCGCGTTCTTTATTATCGAACCCACACGCCTGTCTGTAAAAAATGATGGACAATTTATTATGTATCAAACCTTAGGTATTTTGTTGGTTCATAAGATTAAGCACCAAATTAATCAAGGATATAGAAAACAACCCTATGTTGATAAGAATGGTTTTGATTTACTTGTTCCCGAAACCATTTTATCGCATAGACGTCGTAGAGAGTTGAGAATTCTAATTTCTTTCAATTCAAAGACTTGGAATAAAAATCCAATATCTTCGACTGAGAACAATTGTAGTCAATCTTTGGATTTGGATAAAGAGAACCCTCTTAATCTTAATAAAGATAAGAATGAATTAATTAATTTCAAATTTTTTCTTTGGCCTAATTATCGATTAGAAGATTTAGCTTGTATGAATCGCTATTGGTTTGATACAAATAACGGCAGTCGTTTCAGTATGTTAAGGATACAGATGTATCCGCGGTTGAAAAGTCGTTGATAGCCCATTATTTCCTATATATGCTATACCCTACGGGGTATATGAAAGTAAAGAGATTGACACGCCCCACCTTCCATGCCATTCTAATATATAATACGAAGACTAAAACCGCTGAGGTATCAATTAGGCCTACAAATCAATTAACAAAATCTTCTTCATTTTAGGCCTAAATTATGCCATGCAAAAATGAACCCCCTTCCTTCTTTCTTCTTTTTTTCTTTTTCAGAATAAATTAAATTGAAACCTGGATGGATTAATATGACCTGGGTGGATTAATATGAGTTGATAAAATTAGGAGTTCATAAAGAAATTCAGATTATTGTATATAACACATTAAAATTACTATCATTATTATTACTCATCGATAAAATCCGTATCTGTAAAAGTGGAAGAGGGAAAATCTTTTATGGTAAAAAGTGCATTCATTTCGGTTATTTCTGAAAAAGAAAGAAGGGGGTCGGTTGAATTTCAAGTATTCCGTTTTACCAATAAGATACGGAGACTTACTTCACATTTGGAAGTGCATAAAAAAGACTATTTATCTCAGAGAGGTTTGCGAAAAATTTTAGGAAAACGTCAACGGCTGTTGGCTTATTTGGCAAAAAAAAATAGAGCACGTTATAAAGAATTAATTGGTCAGTTGAGTATTCGAGAGGCAAAAACTCGTTAATTGGAAGAATCATTTTAAGTACTTTTTCCTATTTGGTATTTGGATAAACTTCTTTTCACTTTCAGCAATTCATGGAAAAATGAATGGGTAAAAAACTTATGACTGTACCAGCTACAAGAAAAGACCTTATGGTAGTCAATATGGGGCCTCACCACCCATCAATGCATGGTGTTCTTCGACTCATCGTTACTCTAGATGGTGAAGATGTTATTGACTGTGAGCCTATATTAGGTTATTTACACAGGGGGATGGAGAAAATTGCGGAAAATCGAACAATTATCCAATATTTGCCCTATGTGACGCGTTGGGATTATTTAGCTACTATGTTCACGGAAGCAATAACTGTAAATGGGCCCGAACTATTAGGAAATATTCAAGTACCTAAAAGAGCTAGTTATATCAGAGTCATTATGTTGGAGTTGAGTCGTATAGCGTCCCATTTGTTATGGCTTGGCCCTTTTATGGCAGATATTGGTGCACAGACCCCCTTCTTCTATATTTTTCGAGAAAGGGAATTGATATATGACTTATTCGAAGCAGCTACTGGTATGCGAATGATGCATAATTATTTTCGTATCGGAGGAATAGCTGCTGATCTACCTTATGGCTGGATAGAAAAATGTTTGGATTTTTGTGATTACTTTTCAACGGGGGTTGCTGAATATAAAAAGCTTATTACACGGAATCCTATTTTTTTAGAACGGGTCGAAGGCGTGGGCGTTATTCGCGGAGAAGAAGCACTAAATTGGGGTTTATCGGGCCCAATGCTACGGGCGTCCGGAATCCAATGGGACCTTCGTAAAGTTGATCATTACGAGTGTTACGATGAATTTGATTGGGAAGTTCAATGGCAAAAAGAAGGAGATTCGTTAGCTCGTTATTTAGTACGAATCGGTGAAATGACAGAATCAATAAAAATTATACAGCAGGCTCTGGAAGGAATTCCAGGAGGGCCCTACGAGAATTTAGAAATACGACGTTTTGATAGAGTAAAAGATTCCGAATGGAATGATTTTGACTATCGATTTATTAGTAAAAAACCTTCTCCAACCTTTGAATTGGCAAAACAAGAACTTTATGTGAGAGTTGAAGCCCCAAAGGGGGAATTGGGAATTTTTCTGATAGGAGATCTGAGTGTTTTTCCTTGGAGATGGAAAATTCGCCCGCCGGGTTTTATCAATTTGCAAATTCTTCCTCAGTTAGTTAAAAGAATGAAATTGGCTGATATTATGACGATATTAGGTAGCATAGATATCATTATGGGAGAAGTTGATCGTTAAAAATGATAATGGATACAACCGAAATACAAGCTATCAATTCGTTTTCCAGATTAGAATCCTTAAAAGAGGCCTATGGGATTATATGGCTACTTGTCCCGATTTTTACTCTTGTATTAGGAATCACAATAGGTGTACTCGTAATTGTTTGGTTAGAAAGAGAAATATCTGCAGGGATACAACAACGTATTGGACCTGAATACGCTGGTCCCTTAGGAATTCTTCAAGCTCTAGCAGATGGTACAAAACTACTTTTCAAAGAGAACCTTATTCCATCTAGAGGAGATGGTCGTTTATTTAGTATCGGACCATCCGTCGCAGTGATATCGATTTTACTAAGTTATTCAGTAATTCCTTTTGGATACCACCTTATTCTAGCCGATCTTGGTATTGGTGTTTTTTTATGGATCGCTATTTCAAGTATTGCTCCCGTTGGACTTCTTATGTCGGGATATGGATCAAATAATAAATATTCCTTTTTAGGTGGTTTACGCGCTGCTGCTCAATCAATTAGTTATGAAATACCATTAACTTTATGTGTATTATCAATATCTCTACGTGTGATTCGGTGTCGTCTAATTAGGTGAAATACTCAATTCTTCCTAGTTCTTTTCTTTCTAATTTCTGAGAAGAGGGTCAAGGTTAAATAATTTTTTCATCTTTTTTAGGCATCATTTGGGTTGATGAACTAAAGCAGATAGTTATATGAGTGAAAGAAAACGGCTTGCAAATTTGCAGTAAAAAGATTAAGTCTCATTTCCTATGTACAAGAATTAATTATTAATTAAAACTAAATAAAAGCAGGAGAGGCCGGTTGCCCCAAGATTGGTTGCTTAGTTATCATCACTTGAAGCGGGTTTAAATGGGAGGTTGAACAAAATTGAGTGGATGGTTAGAAAGACCAAAATACACAAAGGATTAGTAATGGATATTCTCTAAATAATTTAAGAGGATATTTCTGCCCATAAACGGAATTCGAATTGGGACTTTAAGTTAGTAGAAACGATCAAGAAGTACTACCCACGATTCCGACCTAGAGTATGTTCCTATCCACCAAGTAAGTAAATAACTATCAAGAACGAAGTAATCTTTTATTTGGAGTAAAATCCCTTTTATGAGAAAGGAGAATAGGAACGAAATAAAATAGAATAAAATAATTAAAAAAATCCCTTTCTTCTATCTTTTCGTTAGTTAGAAAGAGAGAACTCTTGGTATGATTCATAAATTAATGGAATGTTTAATTCTTTTTCGTAATTGAAAAAAATAGGTTGAAATACCTATATGATGTTGTTACAAAAAGGTTTTTATTCAAGGATTAAGTTATTGATTAACAAACAAAAATGACATTCCTAAAAAGAAAAGATGAGATTAATTCAGAAGCACCTTTTTTTAATATATATAATATATATTAATAATATATATTATATTTAATATATTTTAAATAAAAAATATAGCAAACAGAATTCCGTTGGTCTAATTTGGGGAACTTGGGATAAGTTTTGACTCTATCCTACAAAAAAAAACAAAAAAAATATAAAGATAAAGATACATAATAATTAAATGTCCTTAGATTTATTTGTGACCCTTGAGGAGCCGTATGAGGTGAAAATCTCACGTACGGTTCTGTAATAGTGGTAAGAACAGCGATGTTCTAATCAACTATGATTATCTAACAGTTCAAGTACAGTTGATATAGTTGAAGCGCAGTCAAAATACGGCTTTTGGGGGTGGAATTTGTGGCGTCAACCTATAGGGTTTCTCATTTTTCTAATTTCTTCTCTAGCTGAGTGTGAGAGATTACCTTTTGATTTACCAGAAGCAGAAGAAGAATTAGTAGCAGGTTATCAAACCGAATATTCAGGTATCAAATTTGGTTTATTTTACGTTGCTTCATATCTGAATCTACTAGTTTCTTCGTTATTTGTAACAGTTCTTTACTTAGGAGGTTGGAATCTTTCTATTCCATACCTATTCGGTCCTAAAATTTTTGACATAAATATAAATAAAGTAGGTAAAGTTTTTGGAACAATAATCAGCATCTTTATTACATTAGCTAAAACTTATTTGTTCTTGTTCATTCCTATTGCAACAAGATGGGCTTTACCAAGGTTGAGAATAGACCAACTATTAAATCTTGGATGGAAATTTCTTTTACCTATTTCTCTAGGTAATCTATTATTAACAACTTCGTCCCAACTTCTTTCACTGTAAACAATTACAATATTCTATATTCACCATTTATCTCAAACAAGAGAAAGAAACAAGTCTACAATTTTTTTCTTTATACACATTCACGATATGTTTCCTATGCTAACTGAATTCACAAATTATGGTCAACAAACAATACGAGCTGCCAGATACATCGGTCAAGGTTTCGCGATTACCCTGTCTCACGCGAATCGTTTACCTATAACTATTCAATATCCCTACGAAAAACTAATCACGTCGGAACGTTTCCGGGGCCGAATTCACTTTGAATTTGATAAATGCATTGCTTGTGAAGTATGCGTTCGTGTATGTCCTATAGATCTACCCGTTGTAGATTGGAAATTGGAAAGTGATATTCGAAAGAAACGATTGTTTAATTACAGTATTGATTTTGGAATCTGTATATTTTGTGGTAATTGCGTTGAGTATTGTCCAACAAATTGTTTATCAATGACTGAAGAATATGAACTTTCGAGTTATGATCGTCACGAATTGAATTATAATCAAATTGCTTTGGGTCGGTTACCAACGTCAGTAATTGATGATTACACAATTCGCACAATTTCGAATTCGCCTCCAATATAAATCAAATATAAAATAGTTAAACTTAAACCTCTCAATTCAAAAAAATCCCCAATTAACAATTCAATTTAAAAATTAATTATTTATGAATAATAGTTAATTATTAATAATAATAATAATATTAATAATAAAATAAATTTTAAATAACTGAAATTAACTATTAAGGTTTAGGTTGGATCTATAAAATAAGGCTTTTCAAAAATAGTTTAAACTTGTCATTTAATTTTTATTCAAAATGTATTTCTATATTTATAGTTCTATATTTATAGAAATATTTATATTAGAGTAATATATATATTTTTTTTTCAAACTTTTTTCCAGATATTGAATGATTAGGGCTAATAATACTATATATATCAACCCGCCCGCACCTGTTCAAATTTTATTTATTTAATTAAGTTTAAGTTAAGAAGTATCAGAAAGATAAAAAAAGGGAGTTACTTCTTTTTTCCTGGTCAGGTCAATAAAATCATGAAATATTTCGATTTTTTTTATGGATTTACCCGGGCCAATGCATGATTTTCTTTTAGTCTTTCTGGGATCGGGTCTGATATTAGGAAGTCTAGGAGTAGTATTACTTCCCAATCCAATTTTTTCTGCCTTTTCGTTAGGATTGGTTCTTGTTTGTATATCCTTATTCTATATTCTATTGAGTTCTTATTTTGTAGCTGCCGCGCAACTACTTATTTACGTAGGGGCTGTAAATGTTTTAATTCTTTTTGCTGTGATGTTCATGAGTGATTCAGAATATTACAAAGATTCTCGCCTCTGGACTGTTGGGGATGGGGTTACTTCGGTGGTTTGTACAAGTCTTTTTATTTCACTAATTACTACTATTCCAGATACGTCATGGTACGGGATTATTTGGACTACAAGATCAAACCAGGTTCTAGAACAAGATTTGATAAGCAATAGTCAACAAATTGGAATTCATTTATCAACGGATTTTTTTCTTCCATTTGAACTCATTTCACTAATTCTTTTAGTTGCTTTAATAGGTGCAATTGCTGTAGCTCGTCAATAAAAAATCAGCAATTAAAATATTCCATGCTTGTTATATGTGATTCAATCAAATCAATTGAATTGTTATTTAGATTGAAATGAATGAGATTACTAAGGAGTTGCTTAATGATGCTCGAACATGTACTTGTTTTGAGTGCCTATTTATTTTCTATGGGTATCTATGGATTGATCACAAGTCGAAATATGGTTAGAGCCCTTATGTGTCTTGAACTTATATTGAATGCAGTTAATATCAATTTTGTAACATTTTCCGATTTTTTTGATAATCGTCAATTAAGGGGAGAAATTTTCTCAATTTTTGTTATAGCCATTGCAGCCGCTGAAGCAGCCATAGGGCTGGCTATTGTTTCATCAATTTATCGTAATCGAAAATCAACTCGTATTAACCAATCGAATTTGTTGAATAAGTAGTATTAATCAGAAGAATTCGAATATTCGTAAAGAAATGAAAATTTAAGGTATAATCTTCTCTGCAAAGGAAACATAAACAGAAGAAATCAAAGTATTTTGGCCCTTTCTTTTATAATAAAGCAGTCCAGAAGTAAGTTGATTAGAAAAATTCTGATAACTTGTTGATTTACCTGGTATCTAAATATAGGATTTGTTTAGAAGCTTACTAGGTCGAAAATTTATAACGTTTAAAAATGTATAGATCCAATGTCACATTCAGTAAAGATTTATGATACATGTATAGGATGTACTCAATGTGTCCGAGCCTGCCCCACCGATGTATTAGAAATGATACCTTGGGACGGCTGTAAAGCTAAACAAATTGCTTCGGCTCCAAGAACGGAAGACTGCGTTGGTTGTAAAAGATGTGAATCCGCCTGTCCAACGGATTTCTTGAGTGTTCGGGTTTATTTAGGGGCTGAAACAACTCGCAGTATGGGTCTAGCTTATTGATACGTTCCAATAAACTCTACTTGAATCCATTTTATTTATTTTTTTTTTTACCGACAAGACCCGTGCTCAAGATATTTTTATTTTTGAGCACGGGTCTTTCTGGTCCAAGCGCATCTTGTCTTTACCACGAATTTTTTTCCTTGGTTAACAATAATTGTAGTTTTTCCAATATCTGCGGGTTCATTAATTTTCTTTCTCCCCCATAGGGGAAATAGGGTAGTTCGGTGGTATACTATAGGTATAGTTATTTTAGAACTACTTCTAACGGTGTATACATTCTGTTATCATTTCCAACCGGACGATCCATTAATTCAACTATTGGAGGATTATAAATGGATCCCCCTTTTTGATTTCCATTGGAGATTGGGAATAGATGGACTTTCTATAGGACCCATTTTACTAACGGGATTCATCACCGCCTTAGCTACTTTATCGGCTTGGCCTGTTACTCGAGATTCTAGATTATTTCATTTCCTGATGTTAGCAATGTACAGTGGTCAAATAGGATTATTTTCTTCTCGCAACCTTTTACTTTTTTTTCTCATGTGGGAGTTAGAATTAATTCCCGTTTATCTACTTCTATCCATGTGGGGGGGAAAGAAACGTCTGTACTCGGCTACAAAATTTATTTTGTACACAGCAGGGGGCTCCATTTTTCTCCTAATGGGAGTGCTGGGTATAGGTTTATATGGTTCTAATCAACCAACATTAAATTTTGAAACATCAGCTAATCAGCCGTATCCTGTGGTCTTAGAAATACTATTTTATATTGGATTTTTGATTGCTTTTGCTGTCAAATCGCCGATTATACCCCTACATACGTGGTTACCAGATACCCACGGAGAAGCACATTACAGTACTTGTATGCTTCTAGCTGGAATCTTATTAAAAATGGGAGCGTATGGACTGGCTCGTATCAATATAGAATTATTATCTCATGCCCATTATCTATTTTCCCCTTGGTTAGTGATAGTAGGCGCAATCCAAATAATTTATGCAGCTTCAACATCCCTTGGCCAACGGAATTTAAAAAAAAGAATAGCCTATTCTTCTGTATCTCATATGGGTTTCCTAATTATCGGAATTGGTTCTATAACTGATACAGGACTCAACGGAGCTCTTTTACAAATAATCTCTCATGGATTTATTGGTGCTGCACTTTTTTTCTTGGCAGGGACAACTTATGATAGAACGCGCCTTATTTATCTTGACGAAATGGGCGGAATAGCTATCACAATGCCAAAAATATTCACCATGTTTAGTAGCTTTGCGATGGCTTCCCTTGCATTACCGGGTATGAGTGGCTTTGTTGCTGAATTGATAGTATTTTTTGGAATAATTACGAGTCACCAATTTTTTTTAATGCCAAAAATACTAATTACTTTTGTTATGGCAATTGGAATGATATTAACTCCTATTTATTCATTATCTATGTCACGTCAGATGTTTTATGGATATAAGCTTTTTAACGTTCCAAACTCTTATTTTTTTGATTCTGGACCCCGAGAGCTATTTCTTTCGATTTCCCTCTTTTTACCCGTACTGGGTATTGGTATGTACCCCGATCTCGTTCTTTCACTATCGGTTGACAAGGTTGAAGTTATGCTATCTAATTCTTTTTCTAAATAGTTTTTTGCTATTCATGATTTTAAAACCTTTCACTTTACAATGAAAAAGTTGTAGAATGAAAAAAGAGAACTTTTCCTTCTCGCAAATTTATAAAATTTATAGCTAAAAAAAAAAAAAGAATTTGAACCCAATATGGGCACGAACCATGCGAATCAAATACAATATTCCATTCGCATGGTTCGTGCCCATTCGCGTAAATTTTTTTTATATGTACTATAATGTGAATGTGTAGTGTTCGTAAGATACTTTCGTGAATTCAATTAGATGTTAATGTAAACGAACCATAACTATGTAGTCCTAGTCCTAATAGATTAACCCCAAAATAGCATATCCAAATTATAAGAAAGCCTATAGACGCTACAATTGCCGAATTTGCACCTTTCAGGTTTATATTTGTTCGAGTATGTAAATAAATCGCGAATACGATCCAAGTAATAAATGCCCAAGTTTCTTTTGGATCCCAATTCCAATAGGATCCCCAAGCTTCATTAGCCCATACTGCTCCTGACAGAATACCTATGGTTAAAAAAGAAAATCCTAGACTAATAATACGATAACTCCAATAATCCAATTGCTGAATTAATTGAGATCTGTAATAATTCTTACCCGAAAAAAAAGAAGTAGTTTGGAAAAGATTGCTTCGTTTATTCATGTATTCAATTTCACCACCGAAAAACGACTCTTTTATTAAAAGAGTACTTTTACAAAGAATCTTTCGGTTTTTTCGAAATGTAATGACTACAAGTGCTACTGATAATAATGATCCACATAAAAGGGACGCATAGCCCAATATCATCATAGTTACGTGCATTAATAACCACTCGGATTGAAGAGCGGGTACTAATATTGAAGATTGGTGTATTTGAGTTAAAAGTCCGGAAGTAGCAAAGCCCTGGGTAAAAATAGCACTTGAACCGGTTATTGTGCTTAATAAATTTTTCTTTTTTTTGAAATACGGAACTATATGAATAAGGGAGAAACACCACGAAAGGAAGATTAATGATTCATATAAATCACTTAGTGGAAAATGACCCGAATAAATCCAACGTGTAACTAATAATCCTGTTATACAGGAAAAACTAACTATCAGACCCCTTTCGGATGAATCATACAGTTGTACGATTTCATCTACGCAAAAAAGGGTTATTAAACGAATTGTAATTACGATTGAAACAATAGAAAGGGAAATATGAGTTAATATATGTTCTAAGGTTGAAAATATCATAAAAAAAAGAAGAGTCTCTTAAATGGAAATTGGGAGTTGAATTGATTATAGGATCTATTTCGCTTTTTTAGAAGATGACATGCCGCCACTCGGACTCGAACCGAGATGCTCTAGCACTGCTTCCTAAGAGCAGCGTGTCTACCAATTTCACCATAGCGGCTTGTCTTGAACTTATAATAGCTTATAAATAAACAATCGTCGAGATTGAAGAAGCCAATTCAGTGCAATATTTTTATTTTCTTTTTCAGAAAAAATGCAAATTCAAAATAATACAAAATAATAAATAATAATAGGGATTAGAAGGTTCGTTATTTTAGTTTAGGGTCTTAGCCTCTTGGGGTTTTTCGGGTATTTTCTGTTCTCTTAGAATTGAACTCTTGTAACTAGAAAGAGAAAGTTCTACCCCAAAAATGGTTTTTGTTTTCATTTTTTAATGAACTTTTTTTTCTCATTTTTTGAATTTCAGAAATTTACCATTCTATATTCTATACCATTCTATATTATATATAGTAATTCATAGAAATATATAAAAAAAGGTTAAGTAAGGTTAAATTGAATCTATTACTTTCAATAAAAATGAAATTCAAATAAAAAAATTATCCCCTTTTTTATAGATAGAGAAAAAGGGAGAAAAATATAAAATTTTTTATCGTAACTCTAACAAACAAATAGTTCGATGGGGAAAAACCCTCTCCCCATCTTGTAAATGAGAAAATCTACTAAAAAAAAAAAGAAGGATAAACCTCCTTTTATCTTGTATTTATGGGTTTGTCAACAAAAACAAGGAAACTTTTCTATTTTTAGAATTCAGTAAAAAGCTTAATTTATATATATAAATTTTTTTTTAATATAAAAGAAGGAATTTAGTGCTATTTCATATTGATTAGTTTAACTCAATAGGAAATTCAAAATTTTGTAGCAAATAGGAAATGGGTCAATTTCATTTTTCGAGTTCATTCGGATTATTGAAATTTTGAATTACTATTACTTATACTACTTATATACTACTTATACTTAATTTACTTAATTTGTTAATTTTTTTGTTGCACAAAAAAACTTTTTGAATTTCCTGTAGAAAGAGATTTCCCTAACGAAAAAGCTTTTAATGCTATCCAATATCCCTTCCTTTTCCAAATATTTTTCCGAATACGCCTTTTTGATGTAGAAATACGTTTTTTTGGAACGGCCATTTAAGATAAAAAGGATTACTTATTGTTTTCGTTGGATGTGAAAGACATCTATTGGTCAAACCAAATCCTTCTTTACTTTTTTTTTGTATTCTATTTATTCTTATTCTTGAATTAATATTCTTTTCGGAAAAAAGAAAGCTAGGGGGGGAAGATATATGAAAATCGCATTTAGAAAAAAATATTTCGCGTACTCTAAATACTATAAATTATAAATACTATATAAATAGAGAAAGAGCGAAGATATGTGATTTTTTTTCCATAGAATCGCTGTAAAATAGTTTTTATTCATTCGATTGATTACTATCTTTATTTGATATTCTTTCTCATTAAAGTCTATATCTATAGAATCTATAGAATCTGTTACACCGTAGGAATCAAATGAAATCTTAATAAAAAATAAATAAATAAATAAAGAAAGTTAAGAATAAGTAAATAAGTATAAGTTAAGTATAAGTAAGAAAAGTAATAAAAAAAATTAAAAAACAAAAGAATACATACGATAAATAGAAGAAAAGATACGAAGAGATACGTCCGCCCCCTACATATTTTAGAACTTCTCCTGTAAAGAAACTAAGAAAACCAACTCCATTCGTAATTCCATCAATTACTCGTCGATCAAAAAAATGAGTTAATTCAGCCAATGCTCTAGTCCCCCCAGTTAGGGATCTTTTATAAAAAGAATCTATATAAGCGCGATTATATGACCAACAATATATGCCATTTAGCATTTTCTCCGAAAGAGGGCCGCTAGGGAACCCTTTGCCTTTAAGAGTTGAATTTCTTAAATCCAAATTTAATAAAGAGGAATAAGGAGATTTATATAAAAAAGACGCTATAAATATTCCTAAATAACCTATACTGACTGAAAAAAAGGAATCTTTGAGAAATTCATACCAATTGGTCGAATTAGTCAACTTTTTATACAAAAGATTGATCGACGGAGTTAACCATTTAGATAATATATCAGCATTGACTCCCTCTTGATTAAAAGGAATTCCTATAAACCCAACGAACAGAGTAAATAGTCCCAATACAAGTAGAGGTAATAACATATTATTGTCTGATTCATAAGGATAAGCATACAGTTTTTTATTCTCAAAATGAGGAGTAGTAATAAAAGGCCGTGTCATATTTCTACCATTATCATCAATTCGATATGTTCTTTTTGAAAAAAAGGAAAAACTTTTATCATCAGTCATTGCTAATAAACGAACTTTTTTATTAATTTTTTTTGAAACCCCCCTACCCCATAGAGATATTGAATAGAACGGTATTTTTTGTTTGCCACTATAATTTGTAAAATAAACATTTAAATGTCCCTCAAAAGTAAGTAAATATATCCGAAACATATAAAATGCGGTTAATCCAGCAGTAACCCAGGCTATTATTGCGAAAATCGTCGAATACGACCAAGTATCATTAATAATTTCATCTTTGGACCAAAAACAAGCCAAAGGCGGAATACCACACAGAGAGAGTGTACCTAATAAAAAAGCATTTTTGGTAATTGGTACATGTTTTCTTAAACCTCCCATAAGAATCATATTCTGATTTTTATACGGAGAATAGCCAACAATCCCTTCCATTGAATGAATAACGGATCCAGATCCTAAAAATAACAATGCTTTTGAATAGGCATGAGTAATCAAATGAAATAAAGCACTTCGGTAAGACCCCATACCAAGAGCTAACATTATATAACCCAATTGGGACATTGTAGAATAAGCTAAACCTCTCTTAATGTCTTTTTGAGCAAGAGCTAAAGTAGCTCCCAACAAGACAGTTATTATTCCTATTAACGAGATTAAATTCATTATGGAAGGTATAACTATGAAAAGAGGAAGAAGACGAGCTACAAGAAAAATTCCCGCCGCTACCATAGTAGCAGCGTGTATAAGGGCGGAAATCGGAGTAGGCCCTTCCATAGCATCAGGCAACCATACATGAAGGGGAAATTGTGCAGATTTAGCAACAGCACCGCCAAATAACAGAGCAGCACACAAAGTAACAAATAAAAAATTTACCTCGTTATTAGAAATTAAGTCATTGAATATTTCGAATAAATCTTGAAATTCGAAACTACCCGTTATCCAATAAAAACCTAAAATTCCTAATAATAAACCAAAATCCCCTACACGATTTGTTACAAAAGCGTTTTGGCAAGCATTTGCTGCAAGAGGTCGTGTGGACCAAAATCCTATTAATAAATAGGAACACATTCCGACCAATTCCCAAAAAATATAAATTTGTATCAAATTTGAACTAGTAACTAATCCTAACATGGAAGTACTGAAAAAACTCATATAAGCAAAAAATTTCAAATATCCTTGATCATGAGCCATATAATTATCACTATAAATAAGAACAAAAATTCCAACAGTAGTGATTAACATTGACATAATAGAAGTAATTGGATCTATCAAATATCCGAATTCTAAAGAAAAATCGTTAGTAATGATCCAAGACCATACATATTGATAGCTATAATTGCTATTTATTTGCTGAATAGACAGATTCATTGAAAAAATCATAACTATACTTAACAATAAAACACTATGAAAAGACCACATGCGACGAAACTTTTTTGTTGCTGTCGGAAAAAGAAGAAGCCCCACCCCTAGTAATATAGCAACTGAAAGTGGGATGAAGAGTATGAGGCACCCGTATTGATATGTCTGTTGCATAAAAAGCTTTTTGAATTTCCTAATTTATTGACTGGATCTTACCTTTTTGAAAGGAGTCAAAAAAGGCAAGAAGTTATGAACTAAATTAAACTAATTTTTTTTATTACTTTTCTTACTTATACTTAACTTATACTTATTTACTTATTCTTAACTTTCTTTATTTATTTATTTATTTTTTATTAAGATTTCATTTGATTCCTACGGTGTAACAGATTCTATAGATTCTATAGATATAGACTTTAATGAGAAAGAATATCAAATAAAGATAGTAATCAATCGAATGAATAAAAACTATTTTACAGCGATTCTATGGAAAAAAAATCACATATCTTCGCTCTTTCTCTATTTATATAGTATTTATAATTTATAGTATTTAGAGTACGCGAAATATTTTTTTCTAAATGCGATTTTCATATATCTTCCCCCCCTAGCTTTCTTTTTTCCGAAAAGAATATTAATTCAAGAATAAGAATAAATAGAATACAAAAAAAAAGTAAAGAAGGATTTGGTTTGACCAATAGATGTCTTTCACATCCAACGAAAACAATAAGTAATCCTTTTTATCTTAAATGGCCGTTCCAAAAAAACGTATTTCTACATCAAAAAGGCGTATTCGGAAAAATATTTGGAAAAGGAAGGGATATTGGATAGCATTAAAAGCTTTTTCGTTAGGGAAATCTCTTTCTACAGGAAATTCAAAAAGTTTTTTTGTGCAACAAAAAAATTAACAAATTAAGTAAATTAAGTATAAGTAGTATATAAGTAGTATAAGTAATAGTAATTCAAAATTTCAATAATCCGAATGAACTCGAAAAATGAAATTGACCCATTTCCTATTTGCTACAAAATTTTGAATTTCCTATTGAGTTAAACTAATCAATATGAAATAGCACTAAATTCCTTCTTTTATATTAAAAAAAAATTTATATATATAAATTAAGCTTTTTACTGAATTCTAAAAATAGAAAAGTTTCCTTGTTTTTGTTGACAAACCCATAAATACAAGATAAAAGGAGGTTTATCCTTCTTTTTTTTTTTAGTAGATTTTCTCATTTACAAGATGGGGAGAGGGTTTTTCCCCATCGAACTATTTGTTTGTTAGAGTTACGATAAAAAATTTTATATTTTTCTCCCTTTTTCTCTATCTATAAAAAAGGGGATAATTTTTTTATTTGAATTTCATTTTTATTGAAAGTAATAGATTCAATTTAACCTTACTTAACCTTTTTTTATATATTTCTATGAATTACTATATATAATATAGAATGGTATAGAATATAGAATGGTAAATTTCTGAAATTCAAAAAATGAGAAAAAAAAGTTCATTAAAAAATGAAAACAAAAACCATTTTTGGGGTAGAACTTTCTCTTTCTAGTTACAAGAGTTCAATTCTAAGAGAACAGAAAATACCCGAAAAACCCCAAGAGGCTAAGACCCTAAACTAAAATAACGAACCTTCTAATCCCTATTATTATTTATTATTTTGTATTATTTTGAATTTGCATTTTTTCTGAAAAAGAAAATAAAAATATTGCACTGAATTGGCTTCTTCAATCTCGACGATTGTTTATTTATAAGCTATTATAAGTTCAAGACAAGCCGCTATGGTGAAATTGGTAGACACGCTGCTCTTAGGAAGCAGTGCTAGAGCATCTCGGTTCGAGTCCGAGTGGCGGCATGTCATCTTCTAAAAAAGCGAAATAGATCCTATAATCAATTCAACTCCCAATTTCCATTTAAGAGACTCTTCTTTTTTTTATGATATTTTCAACCTTAGAACATATATTAACTCATATTTCCCTTTCTATTGTTTCAATCGTAATTACAATTCGTTTAATAACCCTTTTTTGCGTAGATGAAATCGTACAACTGTATGATTCATCCGAAAGGGGTCTGATAGTTAGTTTTTCCTGTATAACAGGATTATTAGTTACACGTTGGATTTATTCGGGTCATTTTCCACTAAGTGATTTATATGAATCATTAATCTTCCTTTCGTGGTGTTTCTCCCTTATTCATATAGTTCCGTATTTCAAAAAAAAGAAAAATTTATTAAGCACAATAACCGGTTCAAGTGCTATTTTTACCCAGGGCTTTGCTACTTCCGGACTTTTAACTCAAATACACCAATCTTCAATATTAGTACCCGCTCTTCAATCCGAGTGGTTATTAATGCACGTAACTATGATGATATTGGGCTATGCGTCCCTTTTATGTGGATCATTATTATCAGTAGCACTTGTAGTCATTACATTTCGAAAAAACCGAAAGATTCTTTGTAAAAGTACTCTTTTAATAAAAGAGTCGTTTTTCGGTGGTGAAATTGAATACATGAATAAACGAAGCAATCTTTTCCAAACTACTTCTTTTTTTTCGGGTAAGAATTATTACAGATCTCAATTAATTCAGCAATTGGATTATTGGAGTTATCGTATTATTAGTCTAGGATTTTCTTTTTTAACCATAGGTATTCTGTCAGGAGCAGTATGGGCTAATGAAGCTTGGGGATCCTATTGGAATTGGGATCCAAAAGAAACTTGGGCATTTATTACTTGGATCGTATTCGCGATTTATTTACATACTCGAACAAATATAAACCTGAAAGGTGCAAATTCGGCAATTGTAGCGTCTATAGGCTTTCTTATAATTTGGATATGCTATTTTGGGGTTAATCTATTAGGACTAGGACTACATAGTTATGGTTCGTTTACATTAACATCTAATTGAATTCACGAAAGTATCTTACGAACACTACACATTCACATTATAGTACATATAAAAAAAATTTACGCGAATGGGCACGAACCATGCGAATGGAATATTGTATTTGATTCGCATGGTTCGTGCCCATATTGGGTTCAAATTCTTTTTTTTTTTTTAGCTATAAATTTTATAAATTTGCGAGAAGGAAAAGTTCTCTTTTTTCATTCTACAACTTTTTCATTGTAAAGTGAAAGGTTTTAAAATCATGAATAGCAAAAAACTATTTAGAAAAAGAATTAGATAGCATAACTTCAACCTTGTCAACCGATAGTGAAAGAACGAGATCGGGGTACATACCAATACCCAGTACGGGTAAAAAGAGGGAAATCGAAAGAAATAGCTCTCGGGGTCCAGAATCAAAAAAATAAGAGTTTGGAACGTTAAAAAGCTTATATCCATAAAACATCTGACGTGACATAGATAATGAATAAATAGGAGTTAATATCATTCCAATTGCCATAACAAAAGTAATTAGTATTTTTGGCATTAAAAAAAATTGGTGACTCGTAATTATTCCAAAAAATACTATCAATTCAGCAACAAAGCCACTCATACCCGGTAATGCAAGGGAAGCCATCGCAAAGCTACTAAACATGGTGAATATTTTTGGCATTGTGATAGCTATTCCGCCCATTTCGTCAAGATAAATAAGGCGCGTTCTATCATAAGTTGTCCCTGCCAAGAAAAAAAGTGCAGCACCAATAAATCCATGAGAGATTATTTGTAAAAGAGCTCCGTTGAGTCCTGTATCAGTTATAGAACCAATTCCGATAATTAGGAAACCCATATGAGATACAGAAGAATAGGCTATTCTTTTTTTTAAATTCCGTTGGCCAAGGGATGTTGAAGCTGCATAAATTATTTGGATTGCGCCTACTATCACTAACCAAGGGGAAAATAGATAATGGGCATGAGATAATAATTCTATATTGATACGAGCCAGTCCATACGCTCCCATTTTTAATAAGATTCCAGCTAGAAGCATACAAGTACTGTAATGTGCTTCTCCGTGGGTATCTGGTAACCACGTATGTAGGGGTATAATCGGCGATTTGACAGCAAAAGCAATCAAAAATCCAATATAAAATAGTATTTCTAAGACCACAGGATACGGCTGATTAGCTGATGTTTCAAAATTTAATGTTGGTTGATTAGAACCATATAAACCTATACCCAGCACTCCCATTAGGAGAAAAATGGAGCCCCCTGCTGTGTACAAAATAAATTTTGTAGCCGAGTACAGACGTTTCTTTCCCCCCCACATGGATAGAAGTAGATAAACGGGAATTAATTCTAACTCCCACATGAGAAAAAAAAGTAAAAGGTTGCGAGAAGAAAATAATCCTATTTGACCACTGTACATTGCTAACATCAGGAAATGAAATAATCTAGAATCTCGAGTAACAGGCCAAGCCGATAAAGTAGCTAAGGCGGTGATGAATCCCGTTAGTAAAATGGGTCCTATAGAAAGTCCATCTATTCCCAATCTCCAATGGAAATCAAAAAGGGGGATCCATTTATAATCCTCCAATAGTTGAATTAATGGATCGTCCGGTTGGAAATGATAACAGAATGTATACACCGTTAGAAGTAGTTCTAAAATAACTATACCTATAGTATACCACCGAACTACCCTATTTCCCCTATGGGGGAGAAAGAAAATTAATGAACCCGCAGATATTGGAAAAACTACAATTATTGTTAACCAAGGAAAAAAATTCGTGGTAAAGACAAGATGCGCTTGGACCAGAAAGACCCGTGCTCAAAAATAAAAATATCTTGAGCACGGGTCTTGTCGGTAAAAAAAAAAATAAATAAAATGGATTCAAGTAGAGTTTATTGGAACGTATCAATAAGCTAGACCCATACTGCGAGTTGTTTCAGCCCCTAAATAAACCCGAACACTCAAGAAATCCGTTGGACAGGCGGATTCACATCTTTTACAACCAACGCAGTCTTCCGTTCTTGGAGCCGAAGCAATTTGTTTAGCTTTACAGCCGTCCCAAGGTATCATTTCTAATACATCGGTGGGGCAGGCTCGGACACATTGAGTACATCCTATACATGTATCATAAATCTTTACTGAATGTGACATTGGATCTATACATTTTTAAACGTTATAAATTTTCGACCTAGTAAGCTTCTAAACAAATCCTATATTTAGATACCAGGTAAATCAACAAGTTATCAGAATTTTTCTAATCAACTTACTTCTGGACTGCTTTATTATAAAAGAAAGGGCCAAAATACTTTGATTTCTTCTGTTTATGTTTCCTTTGCAGAGAAGATTATACCTTAAATTTTCATTTCTTTACGAATATTCGAATTCTTCTGATTAATACTACTTATTCAACAAATTCGATTGGTTAATACGAGTTGATTTTCGATTACGATAAATTGATGAAACAATAGCCAGCCCTATGGCTGCTTCAGCGGCTGCAATGGCTATAACAAAAATTGAGAAAATTTCTCCCCTTAATTGACGATTATCAAAAAAATCGGAAAATGTTACAAAATTGATATTAACTGCATTCAATATAAGTTCAAGACACATAAGGGCTCTAACCATATTTCGACTTGTGATCAATCCATAGATACCCATAGAAAATAAATAGGCACTCAAAACAAGTACATGTTCGAGCATCATTAAGCAACTCCTTAGTAATCTCATTCATTTCAATCTAAATAACAATTCAATTGATTTGATTGAATCACATATAACAAGCATGGAATATTTTAATTGCTGATTTTTTATTGACGAGCTACAGCAATTGCACCTATTAAAGCAACTAAAAGAATTAGTGAAATGAGTTCAAATGGAAGAAAAAAATCCGTTGATAAATGAATTCCAATTTGTTGACTATTGCTTATCAAATCTTGTTCTAGAACCTGGTTTGATCTTGTAGTCCAAATAATCCCGTACCATGACGTATCTGGAATAGTAGTAATTAGTGAAATAAAAAGACTTGTACAAACCACCGAAGTAACCCCATCCCCAACAGTCCAGAGGCGAGAATCTTTGTAATATTCTGAATCACTCATGAACATCACAGCAAAAAGAATTAAAACATTTACAGCCCCTACGTAAATAAGTAGTTGCGCGGCAGCTACAAAATAAGAACTCAATAGAATATAGAATAAGGATATACAAACAAGAACCAATCCTAACGAAAAGGCAGAAAAAATTGGATTGGGAAGTAATACTACTCCTAGACTTCCTAATATCAGACCCGATCCCAGAAAGACTAAAAGAAAATCATGCATTGGCCCGGGTAAATCCATAAAAAAAATCGAAATATTTCATGATTTTATTGACCTGACCAGGAAAAAAGAAGTAACTCCCTTTTTTTATCTTTCTGATACTTCTTAACTTAAACTTAATTAAATAAATAAAATTTGAACAGGTGCGGGCGGGTTGATATATATAGTATTATTAGCCCTAATCATTCAATATCTGGAAAAAAGTTTGAAAAAAAAATATATATATTACTCTAATATAAATATTTCTATAAATATAGAACTATAAATATAGAAATACATTTTGAATAAAAATTAAATGACAAGTTTAAACTATTTTTGAAAAGCCTTATTTTATAGATCCAACCTAAACCTTAATAGTTAATTTCAGTTATTTAAAATTTATTTTATTATTAATATTATTATTATTATTAATAATTAACTATTATTCATAAATAATTAATTTTTAAATTGAATTGTTAATTGGGGATTTTTTTGAATTGAGAGGTTTAAGTTTAACTATTTTATATTTGATTTATATTGGAGGCGAATTCGAAATTGTGCGAATTGTGTAATCATCAATTACTGACGTTGGTAACCGACCCAAAGCAATTTGATTATAATTCAATTCGTGACGATCATAACTCGAAAGTTCATATTCTTCAGTCATTGATAAACAATTTGTTGGACAATACTCAACGCAATTACCACAAAATATACAGATTCCAAAATCAATACTGTAATTAAACAATCGTTTCTTTCGAATATCACTTTCCAATTTCCAATCTACAACGGGTAGATCTATAGGACATACACGAACGCATACTTCACAAGCAATGCATTTATCAAATTCAAAGTGAATTCGGCCCCGGAAACGTTCCGACGTGATTAGTTTTTCGTAGGGATATTGAATAGTTATAGGTAAACGATTCGCGTGAGACAGGGTAATCGCGAAACCTTGACCGATGTATCTGGCAGCTCGTATTGTTTGTTGACCATAATTTGTGAATTCAGTTAGCATAGGAAACATATCGTGAATGTGTATAAAGAAAAAAATTGTAGACTTGTTTCTTTCTCTTGTTTGAGATAAATGGTGAATATAGAATATTGTAATTGTTTACAGTGAAAGAAGTTGGGACGAAGTTGTTAATAATAGATTACCTAGAGAAATAGGTAAAAGAAATTTCCATCCAAGATTTAATAGTTGGTCTATTCTCAACCTTGGTAAAGCCCATCTTGTTGCAATAGGAATGAACAAGAACAAATAAGTTTTAGCTAATGTAATAAAGATGCTGATTATTGTTCCAAAAACTTTACCTACTTTATTTATATTTATGTCAAAAATTTTAGGACCGAATAGGTATGGAATAGAAAGATTCCAACCTCCTAAGTAAAGAACTGTTACAAATAACGAAGAAACTAGTAGATTCAGATATGAAGCAACGTAAAATAAACCAAATTTGATACCTGAATATTCGGTTTGATAACCTGCTACTAATTCTTCTTCTGCTTCTGGTAAATCAAAAGGTAATCTCTCACACTCAGCTAGAGAAGAAATTAGAAAAATGAGAAACCCTATAGGTTGACGCCACAAATTCCACCCCCAAAAGCCGTATTTTGACTGCGCTTCAACTATATCAACTGTACTTGAACTGTTAGATAATCATAGTTGATTAGAACATCGCTGTTCTTACCACTATTACAGAACCGTACGTGAGATTTTCACCTCATACGGCTCCTCAAGGGTCACAAATAAATCTAAGGACATTTAATTATTATGTATCTTTATCTTTATATTTTTTTTGTTTTTTTTTGTAGGATAGAGTCAAAACTTATCCCAAGTTCCCCAAATTAGACCAACGGAATTCTGTTTGCTATATTTTTTATTTAAAATATATTAAATATAATATATATTATTAATATATATTATATATATTAAAAAAAGGTGCTTCTGAATTAATCTCATCTTTTCTTTTTAGGAATGTCATTTTTGTTTGTTAATCAATAACTTAATCCTTGAATAAAAACCTTTTTGTAACAACATCATATAGGTATTTCAACCTATTTTTTTCAATTACGAAAAAGAATTAAACATTCCATTAATTTATGAATCATACCAAGAGTTCTCTCTTTCTAACTAACGAAAAGATAGAAGAAAGGGATTTTTTTAATTATTTTATTCTATTTTATTTCGTTCCTATTCTCCTTTCTCATAAAAGGGATTTTACTCCAAATAAAAGATTACTTCGTTCTTGATAGTTATTTACTTACTTGGTGGATAGGAACATACTCTAGGTCGGAATCGTGGGTAGTACTTCTTGATCGTTTCTACTAACTTAAAGTCCCAATTCGAATTCCGTTTATGGGCAGAAATATCCTCTTAAATTATTTAGAGAATATCCATTACTAATCCTTTGTGTATTTTGGTCTTTCTAACCATCCACTCAATTTTGTTCAACCTCCCATTTAAACCCGCTTCAAGTGATGATAACTAAGCAACCAATCTTGGGGCAACCGGCCTCTCCTGCTTTTATTTAGTTTTAATTAATAATTAATTCTTGTACATAGGAAATGAGACTTAATCTTTTTACTGCAAATTTGCAAGCCGTTTTCTTTCACTCATATAACTATCTGCTTTAGTTCATCAACCCAAATGATGCCTAAAAAAGATGAAAAAATTATTTAACCTTGACCCTCTTCTCAGAAATTAGAAAGAAAAGAACTAGGAAGAATTGAGTATTTCACCTAATTAGACGACACCGAATCACACGTAGAGATATTGATAATACACATAAAGTTAATGGTATTTCATAACTAATTGATTGAGCAGCAGCGCGTAAACCACCTAAAAAGGAATATTTATTATTTGATCCATATCCCGACATAAGAAGTCCAACGGGAGCAATACTTGAAATAGCGATCCATAAAAAAACACCAATACCAAGATCGGCTAGAATAAGGTGGTATCCAAAAGGAATTACTGAATAACTTAGTAAAATCGATATCACTGCGACGGATGGTCCGATACTAAATAAACGACCATCTCCTCTAGATGGAATAAGGTTCTCTTTGAAAAGTAGTTTTGTACCATCTGCTAGAGCTTGAAGAATTCCTAAGGGACCAGCGTATTCAGGTCCAATACGTTGTTGTATCCCTGCAGATATTTCTCTTTCTAACCAAACAATTACGAGTACACCTATTGTGATTCCTAATACAAGAGTAAAAATCGGGACAAGTAGCCATATAATCCCATAGGCCTCTTTTAAGGATTCTAATCTGGAAAACGAATTGATAGCTTGTATTTCGGTTGTATCCATTATCATTTTTAACGATCAACTTCTCCCATAATGATATCTATGCTACCTAATATCGTCATAATATCAGCCAATTTCATTCTTTTAACTAACTGAGGAAGAATTTGCAAATTGATAAAACCCGGCGGGCGAATTTTCCATCTCCAAGGAAAAACACTCAGATCTCCTATCAGAAAAATTCCCAATTCCCCCTTTGGGGCTTCAACTCTCACATAAAGTTCTTGTTTTGCCAATTCAAAGGTTGGAGAAGGTTTTTTACTAATAAATCGATAGTCAAAATCATTCCATTCGGAATCTTTTACTCTATCAAAACGTCGTATTTCTAAATTCTCGTAGGGCCCTCCTGGAATTCCTTCCAGAGCCTGCTGTATAATTTTTATTGATTCTGTCATTTCACCGATTCGTACTAAATAACGAGCTAACGAATCTCCTTCTTTTTGCCATTGAACTTCCCAATCAAATTCATCGTAACACTCGTAATGATCAACTTTACGAAGGTCCCATTGGATTCCGGACGCCCGTAGCATTGGGCCCGATAAACCCCAATTTAGTGCTTCTTCTCCGCGAATAACGCCCACGCCTTCGACCCGTTCTAAAAAAATAGGATTCCGTGTAATAAGCTTTTTATATTCAGCAACCCCCGTTGAAAAGTAATCACAAAAATCCAAACATTTTTCTATCCAGCCATAAGGTAGATCAGCAGCTATTCCTCCGATACGAAAATAATTATGCATCATTCGCATACCAGTAGCTGCTTCGAATAAGTCATATATCAATTCCCTTTCTCGAAAAATATAGAAGAAGGGGGTCTGTGCACCAATATCTGCCATAAAAGGGCCAAGCCATAACAAATGGGACGCTATACGACTCAACTCCAACATAATGACTCTGATATAACTAGCTCTTTTAGGTACTTGAATATTTCCTAATAGTTCGGGCCCATTTACAGTTATTGCTTCCGTGAACATAGTAGCTAAATAATCCCAACGCGTCACATAGGGCAAATATTGGATAATTGTTCGATTTTCCGCAATTTTCTCCATCCCCCTGTGTAAATAACCTAATATAGGCTCACAGTCAATAACATCTTCACCATCTAGAGTAACGATGAGTCGAAGAACACCATGCATTGATGGGTGGTGAGGCCCCATATTGACTACCATAAGGTCTTTTCTTGTAGCTGGTACAGTCATAAGTTTTTTACCCATTCATTTTTCCATGAATTGCTGAAAGTGAAAAGAAGTTTATCCAAATACCAAATAGGAAAAAGTACTTAAAATGATTCTTCCAATTAACGAGTTTTTGCCTCTCGAATACTCAACTGACCAATTAATTCTTTATAACGTGCTCTATTTTTTTTTGCCAAATAAGCCAACAGCCGTTGACGTTTTCCTAAAATTTTTCGCAAACCTCTCTGAGATAAATAGTCTTTTTTATGCACTTCCAAATGTGAAGTAAGTCTCCGTATCTTATTGGTAAAACGGAATACTTGAAATTCAACCGACCCCCTTCTTTCTTTTTCAGAAATAACCGAAATGAATGCACTTTTTACCATAAAAGATTTTCCCTCTTCCACTTTTACAGATACGGATTTTATCGATGAGTAATAATAATGATAGTAATTTTAATGTGTTATATACAATAATCTGAATTTCTTTATGAACTCCTAATTTTATCAACTCATATTAATCCACCCAGGTCATATTAATCCATCCAGGTTTCAATTTAATTTATTCTGAAAAAGAAAAAAAGAAGAAAGAAGGAAGGGGGTTCATTTTTGCATGGCATAATTTAGGCCTAAAATGAAGAAGATTTTGTTAATTGATTTGTAGGCCTAATTGATACCTCAGCGGTTTTAGTCTTCGTATTATATATTAGAATGGCATGGAAGGTGGGGCGTGTCAATCTCTTTACTTTCATATACCCCGTAGGGTATAGCATATATAGGAAATAATGGGCTATCAACGACTTTTCAACCGCGGATACATCTGTATCCTTAACATACTGAAACGACTGCCGTTATTTGTATCAAACCAATAGCGATTCATACAAGCTAAATCTTCTAATCGATAATTAGGCCAAAGAAAAAATTTGAAATTAATTAATTCATTCTTATCTTTATTAAGATTAAGAGGGTTCTCTTTATCCAAATCCAAAGATTGACTACAATTGTTCTCAGTCGAAGATATTGGATTTTTATTCCAAGTCTTTGAATTGAAAGAAATTAGAATTCTCAACTCTCTACGACGTCTATGCGATAAAATGGTTTCGGGAACAAGTAAATCAAAACCATTCTTATCAACATAGGGTTGTTTTCTATATCCTTGATTAATTTGGTGCTTAATCTTATGAACCAACAAAATACCTAAGGTTTGATACATAATAAATTGTCCATCATTTTTTACAGACAGGCGTGTGGGTTCGATAATAAAGAACGCGCTTTTGATCCATTCTATAAGCTTTACATCCTTCCGAATACACATTAAATCCAAACTCATTTCTCCTCCTCGAATCGAGGATATAGTAATTTCTCGTGGATTTGGCAGTCCAAGCAGGAAAGAATATATTTTTATATTATTCATAATTCTTTTAGCCAAAGTACTGCGCGAGGTAATTTGAAAAACTAAAAAAGGTTTTAGGAGTAAATCTATTTCTTTTTCTAGCTTACTTTTCTTTCTCTTTTTCATTTTTTGGGGGGAAGGGTCTTCAATATCTTTTTCGTGGTTTGTTGAAGGAACAGATTCAGCATTCCCTTGTTTTTGTACATTTGATCTAAGATCTCTTTTGCTTTCGACCGATTCTTTTTCTTTTTGATCTTTTTGATTTCGATTTTGATTCTTTATTTCTTTATTTGAAACGGATTCCCCTTTTTGTTTTTGGTTTCCTTCGATGTTTTTCTTTTCACTAAGATCATTTTCATTTAGATTCAAATTTAAAAGAAGGATTTTACTTGGTATAACCCACGGTTTTAGTTTATATAGACTATAGCGTAGGACAAATTCTGGGAAGGAAAAAAGTCCCAGGTGTGAGATGGGACGTTTTAGTATTTCTTCATTCATTCCCATCCAATCCAAAAAACCTTTTCGGGGTTTTGGTAAATTGGTTTGGAGCTTTTGCGGCATTTTAAGATAAACAAGCTTTTTTTTATCAATTTTTTCAAAAATTGGATATTGATAATTGTTAGTATCAATATGAGTATTTTCATTACTCGTGATATCCATTCTGATGTAGGACTCAATAATAAGTTGTTGTCTAAGATCCCAATTTGGATTTTGAAAATTAAAATCCAAATATTTTCTATCGCGATCTTTTTGTGTATAATTAATATTTTCATAATTATTAATAGGAATAGGGAAACTTCTCCATATATATATATCAGAAAAATTCTCTTTATGAGTGTTGGATTTATAAGAAATATCTTCGTTCTTTTTTAATTGGACTTGCGAGCTTGATTTAGAAATAGGCGAGTCCCTCTTATTTTCATAATTCAAATTAATAGATTTATATGATAACAGATCATATTTAGAGCTTTTTTGAAAATTGTCTGTTTGATTCACTGTTTGATTCACTAAGTAATCTACTTTAGAATTCCTAGAATTACCCCCCTTTATGGACTGAACTTTTTCATATGAATCCCGCTTGGTTTTTTTTTTTTTTTTTCTATAACGTAGATTAATGAAATTTCTCATCTTTTTCCTTTTCCACCTTCTAAACCTTTTAAGACGAGACAAATTGTATTGATAATGTCCCCTTATCCAGTTTTTCCATTTATTATCCGGGCGTTTCTTATGACTTAATTTAGAATCAAGTATTCCTTGTGTTTCAAAGGAATCTTTTATTTCATCCTTAATAAAAAAAGACATTCCATTATATTGAAAAACAGATCTTAATTTGTTACTAACTTGGGTTTGTGATAATTTAAAAAATACATATGCTTGTGACAAATAGGATAAGTCCCCAAAACTATGTAAATTTTTCCTATTTCTAAGAATATTAATTGAAATAAAGTTAATTATATTTTTATTTTTTCTATTAAGCCTTTCTTCTTTTGTTTCATTAATGGGCTTATCCGGCATTTTTTTTATCGATTCAAAAAGAAATTGTATATTGAGTCTGGTAATATTAATAATAGCTAAAAAAATATCTATGTATACTTTTTCAAGGAAAATTTTTATAAAACAATCTAATTGAGAGATTAATCGGACAGTTCTTCTTTTTAATATTTGCCAAATATTTGTTGTCCATTCGAATCTTTTAGCATTATACCCTTTTTCGGTAGGATTAATATATACGCCGGATGGGGTTATTTTTTTTTTTTCTTTTGTAATTCTTTCTATTTTATTTTTAATTGTCCTTGTTCTACCTGTTAGATCCTCCCTTTTTATTAGTGCATAATTTTTCCAATTTTGAGATTGAAATAGACTAACTGATTCATGAATTATTTGATTGCTGCTTCTAGAATCTTTTTCGTTTTTAATTTCATTCGAGTCTGATACTTTTATTAATCTAAAAATTAGGTTGAATTTTGAGAGTACTTTTTGTTTTAGTATTCTTGTTATAAATACTAACCTTTCAATAATGTCAATAATTAATTTTTTTGTTTCTTTTAAAACTAATTTGGTTTTTCCTAATAAATATAAATAGAAATCTAAATACGCCCTTTTTAATTTTTCTATTTTTGGTTGTAGTTCCTTAAAAATGGGGTCAAAAAAAGAATCTCCTTTTCTAATTCTGGGAGAACCAAAAGGAAGGTTAGTTTCCCGTCCCCAAACTGTTAAAAAACAAAACTCATCTTTTTGGTTTTCCTCTTCGATTAGATTTCTATCAGAGGGTCGTATGTGCCAAGGTTTCAGGTAGAAAGGAAATAAGATTTTTATCTGAATACCCTCTGCCCACCCATTTATTGGAAATTCTGTTTCCGATACTTGGATACCATTATGGGTACATTTAACATGCATTTCGCGCTCCCATTCCTGTATATCCTCAAACCATTCAGGAGATTGAAATAATAATATACGTCCAATATTTTTTGCTATTATCAATGAAGGCAATACAATATATTTTCTAAGAATAGATTGAGTTATTAACGCGAATCCCCTTATTATGTGCCCACATATGATATTATCCCATCCCTCCGATATCTCCATCCGCCTTTCTTCCTCGTTTAGACTATTTTCATTTTTTTTTTTTTTTCCTTCTTCGTCTATATACTCCACGTCTATATACTCGACAATTTCGGATTCTATCCCCTTGTCTGTCCAATTTGTAAAAAAAACTTTAAAAAATTTGGATATATCAAACGGTAGGCGGGGGAGTCTTTTGACTCTATCCAAAAAAAGGGGAGAGTGCGCCTTTGCTTGAAACAGTTCAAAAATTAAAGTTTTACGCCTTTGAGCGCGCATAGCACCTTTAATTAGTCCTCGCCGAAAGTCCGATTGGTATGAATAACTTGGCAAAATAATTTCCTTTATCTCATCTTCTGTATCAGTATCACCACTGCTATTAGAATTGTAAGAATTCTGTTCAGGTCCATTTTGTTTATCCTCCTTTTGTTTATGTTGTTTATGCTCCTTTTGTTCATGTTCATTTTCTTTTTCTTCATTTTCTTTTTCTTCAATTTTTTTTTCTTCTTCTTCGGTAGGAATCAAAACCTTTACGTATTTGGCTTTTCTTGAGCGAATTTGATATTCGACTGGCACTGCCCCGTTTTCAATGCCTTCTTGAACTTGTTGGTCAAATTCGGTTATTAATTTGTCTGGCCATCGGGGGACTTTTTTACTGATAATAGAATCTGTAATAGATTCTTCTGCATTAGATTCTGTAATAGATTCTTTTGCATTAGATTCTGTAATAGATTCTTTTGCATTAGATTCTGTAATAGATTCTTTTGCATTAGATTCTGT